TTATATTATGGGTGAAACCATCTTAGCATTATCAGTGCTATGCTTTGGGTAAGCTGTAATATAATTTTATATAGAAATTACGGACATTCTTAATATTATAAGGAATTCCGGCTCCTCTTTGAGGGGAGAGTTTTTACATTAAAATTTTCTCTCGGGCTATTAAAGTGAGATTTACGATCCTCTTTTATATGTCCGTAAATTCACCAGTTATTTATTTTAAATTTATTTCAGGAAACAGGTTTGAAATTAAATTTGTTTAGGAGCCGAAATTTTACATTAAATTGTTAAAAAATGCAGCAAGAATTTTAATATTTTTTGGGGGGAAAAAATTAATTTAGGTCCGGGAATTAACATAAAATTAATTTTAAAAAATGCAGTGAGAGAAATTTTATTTTTGGGAATATTTTTTGGAGTAATAAAGTTGTATTGGGATGAGTCTGTTTTGGTTTAACAATTTAATTTAAAATTTTGTCAAAAAGGGCGGCGGAGAGGGGATTTTGGGAAAAATTTTATGAATAAATTCGGCTGATTTTTTAATTATAGGAAAACGCCTGCCATAAAACTCGGGGTTTTTAAAATGGGTCTCAAAAAAAACGCAATCAAGGGCGTTTTTTCTATATTTGGGTTAAGAAAAAAGCCGCAGTAAAAAAATGATATGTCTAAAAATCACGAAAGGTTTACTCAAGAGTAGGAATATGTAAAAGATGAATCGAGCTCCACCTGGACGGTATATCCATCCCCGGTGAGGGGCACGGTAACGGGCATATATGGGTGTCAGGTGAAAGGTAGATAAATAAAGACCACCAGTTGCGGTAGTGGAGGCTGATAAGAACATGAGACCACATGTACGTGAGTGTTGGGTGATACCAGAGGCTTCTTTAAAAGCTGGGAATGAGGGATGGTTCCGGGCCGTTGAGAGGTACCTGAAAGAGTAACCAGTGGTCTTGGATAAGGGCAAGAGAAGAGGGGTAGCAATGGATGGCCGTGAGAAGCAGGACTGTATGCCTGAAGCGGAAGGATAGAGGGTTTCACGGGCTGTACCAAACCAAGGGACACCATTTGGAACGGGATAGTCATGGTAATTATTAAGAGATAATCTACGTTCTCTACGTAGAGCATAGAACGTCTAAAAGTGGCACGGAAAGTTATGGTCGGCGATAGGAAATTATACATAAATAATTAAAGTACAATTCCGGTTCAATAGGCGTGGGGCAGATCATTAATGTAAAATATACATAGTGAAATAAAGACTAAAGTGAAGAGAGTACATATAGTCGGAATCGGGCTGATTTTGGGGGGGGGAACGGGGGGCTGCCCAGATAGATTTTTTTGGCAGAAATAAAGATTAAACTTTAAAAATCTTCAGGGTGTGGGATTAGTCTTTCCTGCCTCAATTTTTGTAGGTATTTTGTGGGATTGTTGTGGTTAAAGTATTTAGTGGTGTGTTTCAGAGAGTAGTTTAAGATAAAATGCTAGCTTTGGGGGCTAGAGATGGAAGTCCCTTTTTGATGTTCTGGGGGTGAAAGCCCGACTTTGGTTTACAAGAGCAATGCTTTAAGTAAGCTACCAGAACAGGTGTGGGTGGATGAGATTTTGTTTTCAAGTTGTCCTAACATGGGGTTATTAATAAAGAAAAGAAAGTATAGAAAGGAGGTTGTTTGACCAATAATAGTGAATGGTGGTTCTACTGGTTTAGTGGCTGTTCATGTAATTATAATAAAAACAGAAATTAAAGCTCAAAATGTGAGTTGTGATAGTGGGCGGAAAGTTATAGATCGAATGTGGGAGGTGTGGGTAAAGGGTATTGCAAAAAGAATAGAAATAGATATAACTAGGGCTACAGTTCCCCCTAGTTTATTTGGGATTGATCGTAGGATGCCGTAGGCGAATAGGAAGTATCACTCTGGTTTAATGTGCTGTGGTGTTACTAATGGGTTAGCTTTAGAGAAGTTATCTGGGTCGTTAAGAATATTTGGGGCGAGGGATAGAGTAATGAATAATAAAGTTAATATGGAGATTAGCATAAGTATGTCTTTGTAGGAGTGATATGGGTGAAATGGGATTTTATCAATATCTGAGTTTGTCCCTAAGGGGTTACTTGAACCTTCGTTGTGTAGAAGTATAATGTGGATTGAGGATAGGGAGAGAATAGCAAAGGGTAGAATAAAGTGTAGTGAGAAGAATCGGGTGAGGGTGGGGTCATTAATTGAAAACCCTCCTCAAAGTCAATGTGTAAGTGTTGTGCCAATGTAGGGTACGGCAGTTAGTAGGTTAGTGATTACTGTTGCTGCCCAGAAGGATATTTGTCCTCATGGTAAAACATAGCCGAAGAAAGCGGTGGCTATTAGGATAATTAAGATAAGGACTCCTGATAGTCAGACTTCTTTATTAAGATAAGAGCCGTAATATAACCCACGTGCGATGTGGGTGTACACGCAGATGAAGAATAGAGAGGCACCTAGTGCATGGGTGTTTTGTATAATTCAGCCGTAGGGTACGTCTCGTATAATGTGAACAACAGAGGAGAAGGCTAGGTCAATATTGGCTGTATAGTGGATTGCCAAGAAAAATCCTGTTATTGTTTGTAGGATTAAGCATGTTAGAAGTATGGAGCCAAAGTTTCATCAGGTGGAGATGTTTAATCCTACCGGAAGAAGGTTAAATAGAAGTAGTGTGTGTTGGTGGGACATTTTTGTAGTTGATTTACAACGGTGGTTTTTCATACCATAGGTCTCAGTTGAGCAAAAATTATGATAATGATAAATTATGCAATTGGGTTTATTTTAATATTTGTAGTTTTTAGTGTTGTGGTTGTGGGTGTGACCTCTGTGCCATATCGGGGGGTGATTGCTTTAATAGGGGTTTCTTTTTTTTGTTGTATTTTCTTGGTTATATTAGGTCGTACTTTTTCAGCTTTAGTGATGTATATTGTGTATCTGGGTGGTCTGATTGTAGTTTTTAGTTATTGTGTGAGTGTGGAGAAGGATGAGGTTGATGTTTGTACAACACATGAGTTTAAAAACTATGTTATTTTTGTATTAGGGATTTTAATTTTTCTGTGGTGGGTAGTTGCGGGGGAATTAAGTGGTTTATTAATTTATATGGATTGAGAGGAGGTGGTGTGTTTGGAGGCTAATGGTGGTGGAGTTTTTTATTTTGGTGGTGGGATGGGTTTGATAATATGTTCTTGGGGTTTATTGGTGGTGTTATTTTCTATTTTGGTAATTCTTGGTTGGTCTCGGCTGGGTGGGCTGCGACCTTTTAGATGTTGTAGTTTGGTTGGGGTAGATTAACTTTTAACATGCCGGCTGTTGTCGTTCGATGTGGAACATTAAAGAAGGCCAATTGGCTTAAGAAAGTGCTGCCCGTGTTTGGGCTTTGAAATTTGAGATGGTGGGTGGTGTATGTAAGGTCTTTTGATAGAATGGCCCCTGTCAGTGTAGCAATTAATGCTATTAGTTTAAGGGTTTTTGGTATTGTGATTACAGTAGTATTTTGTAAAGTTGAGATTTTTAGTAGGGATCCGGCTAAAACGGATGCTGTTGCCAGGCGTGAAAGGGGATGAATGGTGTCTTTTGTTTCATTGTGAGTACTATGGTTAATGCGTGGGTATCCTGTTAATGTTATTAGGATGATTCGTGTGCTGTAGAGGGCGGAGAGGGCAGTGGCAATTAGTGTGATTGTAATGGTTCATGAGTTTGTGTAGGAGTTTATTATTGTTTCAATAATAGTGTCTTTTGAGTAAAACCCAGATAGAAATGGGGTGCCTATTAAGGACAGGCTGGCGATGGTTAAGAATGATGAGGTTATAGGTGAAGTTTTTAGCAGGCCGCCTATTTTTCGGATATCTTGTTCATTGTTTAGGTTGTGGATGAGTGATCCGGAACATAAAAATAAAAGGGCTTTGAAGAAGGAGTGGGTTGCTATATGAAAAAAAGCTAAAAGTGGTTGATTTAATCCGATTATGGTTATTATTAGTCCTAGCTGACTTGTGGTTGATAGTGCAATGATTTTCTTGATATCAAGTTGGGTGATGGCTGCTGCTGCTGCGAAGACAGTTGTTGTTGCTCCCAGGGCCAAGCAGGCCTCTGTAATAATACTATTGTTGATGATGGGGGAAAGTCGGACCAGCAAAAAAACTCCAGCTACAACTATTGTGCTGGAGTGAAGTAATGCTGATACTGGTGTTGGGCCTTCTATGGCTGAAGGTAGCCAGGGGTGAAGGCCGAATTGTGCAGATTTTCCTATTGCTGCGGCTAGAAGGCCTGTCATAGGGATAATGTGGGTTATTTCATATTGTAATATGAGTTCTTGTATGTTAATTGATGATATCGATATTAGTCATGTAGTTGTTGTAATTAAGCCAATATCTCCAATTCGGTTGTAGATAACTGCTTGGAGTGCTGCTGTATTTGCATTTGATCGACCATACCATCATCCAATGAGTAGGAAAGATATAATTCCGACGCCCTCTCACCCAATGAGGAGTTGGTATATGTTGTTTGCTGTAATAATTACTAGTATTGAGATTAGGAAGATTAATAAAAATTTAATAAATTTATTGAGTTTGGGGTCAGAGTTTATGTACCAAAATGAGAATTCTGTGATGGATCATGTAATAAATAGTGAGATTGGTATAAATAGTAGGGATAGTGTATCTAATGTAACAGAAATACTAATATCTTCTGTTGCAGTTGTGATTAAGGGCGAAAGTGAAAGTGAAAGTCCGCTGTTATTTTGAAATAGGTGAGTTGTGGGGATAATACTGATAAAAAATATAAGTATTAGATTACCCTTATGGTTGTAGGTTATTATTGGCATTAAAATTGATAAAAGGATGGAAATAAAGATGGTGAGTGTGATTGTTGGGATAATTAGGTACATATTCTACCACTTGGATTTGCACCAAGGATTTTGGTGCCTAAGACCAGTGGAATGCTACTATCCTTTGGCAGAGGGGGCCGGATTTTAATTCCGGATTAAAGAGTTAGCAGATCTTACATCGCCCTCGGTGTGTGGGCGTTCCTATTGTCAAGGTCACAGCTTGATATTTTTTTTAAATTACGCACACTAAATAACTAATTCAGGTTTTAATGAGATGAGAATTAGTGGGGTGATGTGTAGTATAATGAGGAGATGTTCTCGTGAGTGGGTTGGTTGGGTTTGGGTGTTTAGTGCAGGTGTTCCTATTTGTGTTGATAGTAATATGTGTAGTGAATATGATGCTGAAATTAGTATAGATAGTCCAAAGATAATGATTGTTGTAGGACACCAGTTAAATAAGGAGGATGCAATTAGTAGCTCTCCTGTAAAGTTTATACTTGGGGGGATTGCAATATTTATGAGGTTGGCGAGGAGCCACCAGGTGGTGGCTATTGGTAGGATATTGTGGAAGCCTCGTGTTAAGGCTATAATTCGTGTTTTGGTTCGTTCATATGTAGTGTTAGCTAGACAGAAAAGTGCTGATGAAGTAAACCCATGGGCGATTATTAGGGCTATGGCCCCCGATAGACTTCATTGTGTTTGAATAAAAACGGCAGCAATTACTAAGCCTATGTGGCTGATAGATGAATATGCAATTAGGGATTTTAGATCTGTTTGTTGTAGGCATGTTAAGTTTGCCAAAACAGCCCCTCAGAGGGCCAGGACGATAAAGGGTATAAATACGTTTGTGTTTATTAGTGGGAGGGTTTGTATTATGCGAATAATGCCATATCCGCCTAGTTTGAGTAAAATTGCAGCTAGTACTATTGAGCCCGCGATTGGGGCTTCTACGTGGGCTTTGGGGAGTCATAAGTGGAGGCCATAAATTGGTATTTTTGCTAAAAAGGCTGCTAAGCAGGCTATTCATAGTATAAGGTCCGTCCAGGTGGAGCTCGATTCATCTATATGAATAAATAGTGTGGGGGTTTTTGTCACGTTATTGAGAAATAGGGTTATCATTAGTAGTGGTATTGAGGTAGTTAAGGTGTATAGTATAAAATATGTGCCAGCGGTTAGGCGTTCAGCTTGTTGTCCTCAACGTGTAATAAGGAATAGGGTCGGGATTAAGGTGGCTTCAAATATAAGATATATTAAGGTTAGATTGTGGGCCGTAAATGTGAGGGAGATAAACAGTTGAAGTGTAACAGCGGTTGCTAGAAATAATCGTTGTCGTTGTACAGGTTCTTTAGTTATAATGTGTTGGCTGGCTAGCATGGTTATTGGAAGGAGTCAATAGGATAGTGTAAATAGTGGGGCGGAGGTGAAGTCTAGGCCCAGCAGTGTATTAGAGTTGGGTTCTATGTAGTTTAGGCTGAAGAGGGCTAATGTAAATGCGTAAGAGGTTATTGTTGTATAGAGCACAGTGTGTTTTAGGGTGAGAGCTGTTGGGATTAAGAATAGGGTTGTAAAAATAATTTTTAACACTATAATAAATTTAGGTTTTTTAGGAAGTCCCCCCCGTGGGTTCGTGTAATTGCTACTACTAGGCTTAGGCCAACAGCAGCCCCGCAGGCTGAGAGGGTGAGTAAAATAATAGGTATAGGGATTTGGGATAGGGTTGTAGAGTTTGATGAAAAAATTACCAGTATGGTAAATATAATAAGCATTATTGTTTCTACGCATATTAAGGCTAATATAAGATGCTTGTGTTGTATGGAGAGGCTTAAAATGGTTACGGTTAGGGCTATGAAGAGTGTGGTTTTTGTTGGTTCCATTATTGGGGCTTAAATATTAAGTTCTTCTGAGTCGAAATCAGATATCTGATTAGACTACCGCAATACTCTGTTCATTCGAGCCCGCCCTGTAATCACTCATATATTAAGCCGAGTGTAAGAATAATTAAGAGGGCAGATACTAGGGTGGTGGAGGTATTTGGCGAATTAGTGCTTAGGCTTCATGGGATAGGCAGGAGGAGTACAATTTCTAAGTCAAATAAGATAAATAAAATGGCGATTAGGAAGAACTGGACAGAGATGGGTGTTCGTGCGTTTCCTAAGGGGTCAAATCCGCACTCATAGGGGGATATTTTATTAATATCTGGTTTGATGGTGGCGTAGGTGTTAATGGTGAATAGAAGGATTGTTGTCAGTATAGCAATTAGGGCGAGTGTGATGAGGTTTATTATTTCTTCCCTTAGGGGCTAAATGCTTGGAAGGCATTTGTACTACTATACTAAAGAAATAAGATCCTCATCAATATACTGAAATGTATAGGAATAGTCATACAATGTCGACAAAGTGTCAGTACCAGATTGCCGCTTCATACCCAAAGTGGTGGGTTGTAGTAAAGTGGTGTTGTGTTAGGCGTAGTATACAGATTGCTAGGAAAGATGTCCCAATTATGACATGTAGTCCGTGGAATCCTGTGGATACAAAGAATAGTGAGCCGTATACGCTATCTGAAATTGTAAAGGGGGTTTCTATATATTCTGAGGCTTGTAGGGCTGTAAAATAAACCCCCAGGACAATAGTAGTTATTAAAGCATAGGCGGCCTCTTTTTTGTTTCCTGTTATTATTGTGTGGTGTGATCAGGTGATAGTTGCTCCTGATGAGAGCAGTACTGCTGTGTTAAGTAGTGGTACTTCTGTTGGGTTAAGTGGGGTGATTCCTGTAGGGGGTCATTCTGCGCCTAGCTCCGGGGTGGGGACTAAACTTACATGGTATAAAGCCCAGAAAAAGCCAAGGAAAAAGAACACTTCTGATGTAATGAAAAGAATTATTCCATAGCGCATATTTTTTTGTACGCCTATTGTGTGGTGTCCTTGGAAAGTACTCTCTCGGACGATATCTCGTCATCATTGAGTCACCGTGAGTAGGATGGTCAGTAGGCCTAGTTTAAGTACTATGGTGGAGTTGGTGTGGAACCAAATGGCTAGCCCTGAGGCTAGGAGTAAAGAGCCTATGGCCCCAGTAAGGGGTCAAGGGCTAGGGTCGACTAGGTGGTATTGGTGAAGCTGGCGAGTCATTATGTGTTTTCTTGAAGGTATAGGATGATTAGCAGTACAAATACGTAGGCCTGAATACAGGCCACGGCTAGTTCTAAGAGGGTTAGTAGGAGTAAAAGGGTTCATGTTAATATGCTAAGAATAAGGTTTGTGTGAATAAAGTTAAGGGTGGCTGAGCTAATTATAGTTATTAGGAGGTGTCCGGCAGTGATATTGGCTGTAAGTCGTACTCCTAGGGCCAAGGGTCGTATAAACAGGCTAACCGTTTCAATTATAATTATAAGTGGGATTAGTGGGGTTGGCGACCCTTCTGGGAGTATGTGGGCTAGTGTAGTTGATGGCTTTTTAATTATACCTGTTATAACGGTGGCTATTCATAGGGGGACAGCTATTGCTATGTTTATGGATAGTTGGGAGGTTGTTGTAAAGGTGTATGGGAGTAAGCCTAGAAGGTTGGAGGAAAGGATTATGATTAGTAGACTTATCAAGATACGGCATCATTTTTGTCCGTAGCTGGTAAGTTGGTTAATTATATTAGCTATGACAGTTTTTAACAGGAAAGAAAGTGCAGCTATTATTCGGTTGTTGAGTAGCTTGGGCTTATTATAGACTAGTATGATTGGAATTAGTATTGATAGAAGGGCAGTTGGGGTTCATATAAATTCTGGACTTGCAAACTGTTCAAATATATTTATATTCATGGTAGTATTGGTGTTGACTTGATTGTTGTCATGTGTTGTTTTTTTGGCTCCGTGGGTATTGTAAATGCTTTAATTTTTTGGGTTAAAAGGGGTAGTGTTAATCATGTTCAGAGGTAAACCGCTAAGATAAAAATTGTATCAAGTTGTGGCATGTCGCTGAGGAAAGTTTGTTTCTTCTTCAACTTAAAAGGTTAATGCTGTAAAAGCTTCTCAGCGGTTACTCTGAGATCAACCACTGTTCGAAATAGTGTAGTGGGGTGGCTTCTACTGCAATGGGTATAAAGCTGTGGTTTGCCCCACAGATTTCTGAACACTGTCCAAAGAATACTCCAATGCGTGATGTTGTCAGTGGAAGTTGATTAAGTCGTCCTGGTACTGCGTCTACTTTTACCCCTAGAGAGGGGATGGTTCATGAGTGGAGCACGTCTTCTGCGGTAACTACAATTCGGGTTTGTAGCCCTGCGGGTATGACTATACGATGGTCTACTTCTAGTAGGCGAGGTGAGCCATTTTGTAAGTCTGCTGTTTGGATTATATAGGAGTCAAATGAGGTTGTGTTGGTGTCTGAATATTCATAGTTTCAATACCACTGGTGACCGGTTGCCTTAATGGTGAGGTATGGGTCAAATACTTCTTCTATTAGGTACAAGGATCGAACTGAGGGTAGAGCCGTTAGGATTAAGATTATGATTGGGGCAGCTGTTCAGGCAGCTTCTAGTTGTTCTACTTCTTCTGTTGGGTCGTTATGAGTTAAATTCGACATAGTAGCAGTTATAGCAAATATTAGGATTACTAGTGATATAAGGCATGTGAGTAGTAGGACATGGTCGTGTAGGAACACGACTTCTTCTATTGTAGGTCCAATGGCTTCTTGTAGTGATAGTTGTGCTGCGTGTGGCATTGAGGGCCACAGGGGTTGTAATTTGGCTATGACAAAGCCACGTAATGTTTTTACTAGGCTCTCGGGAAGAAAGCATAAGTATGCAGTTAATTTGAAATTAATAGATGGTAGTTAAAATCTACCTTTTCTCGGGTCAGGGCCACTCCATGTATAAAATGAGCTCTCGAATTGGGGCGTAAGAGTTATTAAGTATATATGTTGGCTCAGCGTGGGTATGGTGTGGCGGGGGTGTGCCGTAAAATCATTCGATGTGTGTTTTTTTTCCTAAAGAAGGGGAAGTCTCTCGTTTGCATGCTAGGGCTTCTCATACAATAAATAGGGATATAAGTACTGCGACTATAGAAATGGTTGATCCGATTGACGAGACTGTGTTTCATAAGGCAAAGGCGTCTGGGAAGTCTGAGTATCGTCGTGGCATTCCTGATAGTCCTAGGAAGTGTTGTGGAAAAAATGTTATATTCACCCCGGTGAATATAACTCAAAATTGAGTTTTAGTTATAGTTTGGTTAAGGGTATAACCTGTAAATAGTGGAAATCAGTGGGTTAGGCCTCCCATAATGGCAAATACTGCTCCTATAGAGAGAACGTAGTGGAAATGTGCTACGACGTAGTAGGTGTCGTGTAGTACGATGTCTAGTGAAGAGTTGGCTAAGATGATCCCTGTTATTCCGCCCACAGTAAATAAGAAAATAAAGCCCAAGGCCCAGTAAATTGGGGTTTGTCATTTGATCTGCCCCCCAGCTAATGTGGCTAGTCACCCGAACACTTTGATTCCTGTTGGAATTGCAATGATTATTGTTGCTGCAGTAAAGTAGGCTCGGCTGTCAATATCCAGTCCGACGGTAAATATGTGGTGGGCTCATACAACAAAGCCAAGGATTGCAATTGACATTATTGCTCAGATTATACTGGTGTAGCCGAATGTATTTTTTTTTCCAGTATAGAAGGTAATAATGCTTGAAATAATGCCGAATCCAGGCAGAATAAGAATATACACTTCTGGGTGTCCAAAGAATCAGAATAGGTGTTGGAACAATACTGGGTCCCCCCCTCCGCAGGGGTCAAAGAAAGAAGTGTTGAGGTTACGATCTGTTAGTAGTATTGTGATGGCGGCTGCTAGCACTGGCAGTGCTAGTAGTAGTATAATAGCTGTAATTAGTACGGATCATACAAATAGGGGGATGTTAAATATGGGTGTGGGTTTTGGTTTTATATTAATGCACGTTGTAATAAAGTTGATTGCCCCCAGGATGGAAGAAGCGCCTGCTAGGTGAAGGGAGAAAATCGCTAGGTCTACTGAAGGGCCGGAGTGTACTAGGTTGCTGGACAGGGGCGGGTATACTGTTCAGCCTGTACCGGCGCCAGCTTCTACATAAGATGAAGATAGTAAAAGTAGTAGTGCTGGTGGAAGTAGTCAGAAGCTTATATTATTTATGCGTGGGAAGGCTATATCTGGGGCTCCAATTATAAGTGGGATTAATCAGTTGCCAAAGCCCCCGATTATAATGGGTATGACCATGAAGAAAATTATGATGAAAGCGTGGGCTGTAACTAGAACGTTAAAGATCTGGTCGCTACCGAATAGCGACCCCGGTTGTGTAAGTTCTATCCGTATAAGAATACTTAGGCAGGCCCCGATTAGGCCGGATCAGGCCCCAAATAAGAGGTATAGGGTTCCGATATCTTTGTGGTTAGTTGAGAATAGTCAACGAGTGATGAACACAGGTAGTATAGCTATAATAGCGGTAATTTTATAAAAGTTACATGAAGATGTCTTGCTGTCAGGCCCTGAGGTGTGAGATCATATCAGATTGCAAATCTGAAGTAGGCAGTCGCCCAGGGCTTACCCTCACCGGGGATGGATATACCGTCCAGGTGGAGCTCGATTCATCTTTTACATATTCCTACTCTTGAGTAAATTTATTGTGCGGTTATAGTTACATGGGTAGTATGACTGATAATAGTGGTAATCTGTAAAATTACACATAGGAAAACACCTTGCTGCCAGTTAGAGTAGTCGTGTCAGGTTACATATTCTGACCACGTAGGCGGCCCGGGGTTCTCCGTTTTTTCCCCCCGCCCAAAAACGGAGAAGCTAGATTAGGGCTCGTAGGTCTGGAGCTCGATTCATCTTTTACATATTCCTACTCTTGAGTAAATTTATTGTGCGGCTATAGTTACATGGGTAGTATGACTGATAATAGTGGTAATCTGTAAAATTACACATAGGAAAACACCTTGCTGCCAGTTAGAGTAGTCGTGTCAGGTTACATATTCTGACCACGTAGGCGGCCCGGGGTTCTCCGTTTTTTCCCCCCGCCCAAAAACGGAGAAGCTAGATTAGGGCTCGTAGGTCTGGAGCTCGATTCATCTTTTACATATTCCTACTCTTGAGTAAATTTATTGTGCGGCTATAGTTACATGGGTAGTATGACTGATAATAGTGGTAATCTGTAAAATTACACATAGGAAAACACCTTGCTGCCAGTTAGAGTAGTCGTGTCAGGTTACATATTCTGACCACGTAGGCGTCCCGGGGTTCTCCGTTTTTTCCCCCCGCCCAAAAACGGAGAAGCTAGATTAAGGTCCGCCGGTTTGGACAGCTATTTGTTAATTAGTTTATTGTGGGATCGAGGCCCGCTAGTCTAGAGAGTTTTAGTTTAATTAAAATGACTAAATTGCAATTAGTAGATGTAGTGAATCTGTAAGCTCTGGTCAGAAACTAAAGTGGTCTTTATTTGAGGCTTTGAAGGTCTCTAGTTTATATAACTTAAGTTTCTATAGGTTAGGTGTTATTGGAAGAAGGAGTATGGTCATTGTGGTTAGAATAGAGGTGGTTATTATGTGTTTGTTGTTGGGTAAGCGTCATTTCATTGGCATGAGTGAGGTGTGGGGGGATATGGTTATAGATGAGATGTAAATCAGCCGTGTGTAGACATAGAGGCTAAGTATTGAGAATATGGCCATTAGGGTGGCTTCAGTGATTATACCTGTGGCTGTTATTTTGTTTAGGATGAGTCATTTTGGTATAAAGCCTGTTAGTGGGGGTAAGCCTCCTAGGGAGAAGATGGTTGTTGTCATGACTACTATTAGGCAAGGTGAAGCGGCTCATATTCCCCCAATATCTTTTATGGTTACTGATGTTGTGAGATTAATAGAGAGAAGTGTGGGGGTTAAGGTTAGTGTGTAGGTTATGAAGGCGATAGAAGAGATGTTTGGCGCTGTGGTTAGTGTGGTTAGGATTCATCCGGTGTGGGCGATTGAGGAGAAAGCTATAAGTTTCCGTAGTTGGGTTTGGTTAAGGCTTCCCAGCCCTCCAATTATAATAGATATAATTGCTGATATTATTAAAAGGGGTGCATTGGTTTTATTGTGAGTAATTAATAAGATTGTTAGGGGGGCAATTTTCTGTCAGGTTAAAATTGTTAGGGTGGTTATGGTGGTTGTTCCTTGTGATACTTCTGGGAGTCAGAAGTGGAATGGCGCTGCTGCTATTTTTATTAGTAGTGTTGTAGTAATGATTGTTGTGGATAAGGGGTCTGTGATTAGGTGTATCTCTCAGTTTGAGGTGTTTATGGCATTTATAGTGGCTGCAAATAGTAGGGCTGTAGAGGCTAGGGTCTGGGTTAAATAGTATTTTGTTGCTGCTTCTGTGGCCCGGGGGTGGTGGGATTTAGAGATGATTGGGGTTATTGCTAGGGTGTTAATTTCTAGGCATACTCATGTTATAAGTCAGTGGGTTGTTGAGGTGATCAAGGAGGTGCTTAGGGTGATGCTGAATGTAATTATGACTCAAGATATCAGGTTTATTAGTAGAGGTCTGAGGTGACATTTTCGGGGTATGGGCCCGATAGCTTGTTTAGCTGACTCTGCTAGAGAGTAGTATAGGGGTAGTACTAAGAGTTTTGGGCTCTTAAGTTCAAGTTCGAGTCTTGACTTTCTAGTTATTAAGGAGATGATTTGAACATCTGTAATGAGGTTTTAAGCCTTTTGCATGGCCGGGTTTTGCTACCTTAATATTTTATATAGAAATTACGGACATTCTTAATATTATAAGGAATTCCGGCTCCTCTTTGAGGGGAGAGTTTTTACATTAAAATTTTCTCTCGGGCTATTAAAGTGAGATTTACGATCCTCTTTTATATGTCCGTAAATTCACCAGTTATTTATTTTAAATTTATTTCAGGAAACAGGTTTGAAATTAAATTTGTTTAGGAGCCGAAATTTTACATTAAATTGTTAAAAAATGCAGCAAGAATTTTAATATTTTTTGGGGGGAAAAAATTAATTTAGGTCCGGGAATTAACATAAAATTAATTTTAAAAAATGCAGTGAGAGAAATTTTATTTTTGGGAATATTTTTTGGAGTAATAAAGTTGTATTGGGATGAGTCTGTTTTGGTTTAACAATTTAATTTAAAATTTTGTCAAAAAGGGCGGCGGAGAGGGGATTTTGGGAAAAATTTTATGAATAAATTCGGCTGATTTTTTAATTATAGGAAAACGCCTGCCATAAAACTCGGGGTTTTTAAAATGGGTCTCAAAAAAAACGCAATCAAGGGCGTTTTTTCTATATTTGGGTTAAGAAAAAAGCCGCAGTAAAAAAATGATATGTCTAAAAATCACGAAAGGTTTACTCAAGAGTAGGAATATGTAAAAGATGAATCGAGCTCCACCTGGACGGTATATCCATCCCCGGTGAGGGGCACGGTAACGGGCATATATGGGTGTCAGGTGAAAGGTAGATAAATAAAGACCACCAGTTGCGGTAGTGGAGGCTGATAAGAACATGAGACCACATGTACGTGAGTGTTGGGTGATACCAGAGGCTTCTTTAAAAGCTGGGAATGAGGGATGGTTCCGGGCCGTTGAGAGGTACCTGAAAGAGTAACCAGTGGTCTTGGATAAGGGCAAGAGAAGAGGGGTAGCAATGGATGGCCGTGAGAAGCAGGACTGTATGCCTGAAGCGGAAGGATAGAGGGTTTCACGGGCTGTACCAAACCAAGGGACACCATTTGGAACGGGATAGTCATGGTAATTATTAAGAGATAATCTACGTTCTCTACGTAGAGCATAGAACGTCTAAAAGTGGCACGGAAAGTTATGGTCGGCGATAGGAAATTATACATAAATAATTAAAGTACAATTCCGGTTCAATAGGCGTGGGGCAGATCATTAATGTAAAATATACATAGTGAAATAAAGACTAAAGTGAAGAGAGTACATATAGTCGGAATCGGGCTGATTTTGGGGGGGGGAACGGGGGGCTGCCCAGATAGATTTTTTTGGCAGAAATAAAGATTAAACTTTAAAAATCTTCAGGGTGTGGGATTAGTCTTTCCTGCCTCAATTTTTGTAGGTATTTTGTGGGATTGTTGTGGTTAAAGTATTTAGTGGTGTGTTTGGGAGGCGGGAGTTTTATGGTTCCGTATCTACTCTATCAGGGTAGTCCTTTCTCAGGCACGCTTCCATTGGGGGGGTGTCCCTTGTAATGCTGTGGGGGTTGAAGTATTAAGTAGGCATATTGTTAGGGTGAGTGGGAGGTATTGTTTTCATAGGAGGTGTATAAGTTGGTCATAGCGAAATCGGGGGTAGGAGGCACGAATTCATAGGAATAGGGCGGTTAGCAGTGTCGTTTTTATTATTAGGTTAGTTGTGAATAGTTGTGGGTTTATTGAACCGGGGTTTATAAATATTGTTGTTGATAGTGTATTTATTAATAAAATGTTTGTGTATTCTGCTAGAAATAATAGTGCGAATGGGCCTGCTGAGAATTCTACGTTAAATCCGGATACGAGTTCTGACTCTCCTTCAGTTAGATCAAATGGGGATCGATTGGTCTCTGCTAGCGTAGATGTAAATCATATTATGGCTAATGGTCATGAGGTTGGGAGTAACCACAGGTGTTCTTGTGTTTCTGTAAATAGTAAGAGGGAGTAGCCCCCAGAAATTGAGGCTATTGAGATGATGATTAGCCCAAGGGTAACTTCGTATGAGATGATTTGGGCTACGGCTCGTATAGCCCCTATTAGGGGGTATTTTGAATTTGAGGATCAGCCGGATCATAGAATGGTGTAGGAAAATATGCCGGATAGGGCTATAATAAATAGGAGACCTAAGTTTATATTAGTGAGGGGGGATGGTATTGGTATGGGTGCTCATGAGGTTAGGGCTAGGGTTAGAGCTATGATTGGGGATAGGGCAAACAGGATGGGTGAGGATATGGTTGGTTTGGTTGCTTCTTTCGTGATTAGTTTTAGGCCGTCTGCGAATGGTTGTAGTAGTCCTAGTGGGCCGACTAGGTTAGGGCCTTTGCGATGTTGTATGTAGCCTAGTAGTTTGCGTTCTAGTAATGTTAGGAATGCGACGGCAATAAGGATCGATAGGACATATAATAGTGAGTTAGTAGTGTTAAGTAGGGTGGTGTAAATGTGTTAAGGGGAACTCCTTAAGGCAGCCTTGTCTAGGCTTAGGGTGGGTTAATTATATTGATATTTAGTAGTTTGTATTAAAGCGTGCTTGTAGTATTGGCTTTGCTATGTTGATCCTTTCGTACTGAACATAGCTAGTCATAGATAGAAACCGACCTGGATTACTCCGGTCTGAACTCAGATCACGTAGGACTATTAATCGTTGAACAAACGAACCCTTAATAGCGGCTACACCATTAGGATGTCCTGATCCAACATCGAGGTCGTAAACCTTCTTTTTGATATGGGCTCTTGAAGAAGATGGCGCTGTTATCCCTGGAGTAACTTGGTTCGATTATCAGCTGTGCTGGGTCAAGTGTGCGGCTTGTGGGCCTGTTGAGTGGTACATAGATTGGAAGTTCTTTTTTTTTCCAGGGTCGCCCCAACCGAAAGTAACCGTTATTTGGTTTAATGGTTTAGTTTAAGCTTCACAGGGTCTTCTGGTCTTATGTTATTATTCTAGCTTTTTTACTAGGAGATCAGTTTAATTGATTTACTATAAGAGACAGTTAGACCCTCATTTTACCATTCATGCCGGTCTACAATTAATAGACAAATGATTATGCTACCTTTGCACAGTTAGGGTACTGCGGCCGTTAAATATTCACTGGGCAGGTGTTGCCTTTAATATTGGTATGAGCTAAAGGTTATGTTTTTGTTAAACAGATGGGGTTTGTGGTTGCCGAGTTCCTTTTATAGTAGTGGATCTTTCTTGTTTACGCACCTGTGTTGGAGTCACAGTTGATGTGAAGGTATATATTGGTTTGTTAGTTGCCTATTGTGGTCTGTTAATGGCTAGTGGGTATCCGTTTCTAGCGGAGAGGTGCGTTGTAGAGAGGTTGTCTTATTATTAGTTTTAGCATAATAGTGTCCATGTTTATGGGCCTACCTTTAGTTAATTTGGAGTTAAGTTGACGGGGTTGGGTTTTTAGGTTAATTCTTTAACGATATTTTATTAGGTGGCTGCTTTAAGGCCTACAGGGGGAGGGGTTGTATGTTCTCTCAAATTCAGGTTGTATCCTGTTTCAATAGAGCTGTACCCCTATTGATTATCTTTAGATAAATAATTAGTTATTTTTAGTTCTAAAGTGGAACTTAGATTCTTTATTGGGTAGCCAGCTATCTCTAGATTCGATAAGCGTCTCACTTCTACTTTTAAGTCTTCCCACTCTTTTGCTACAGAGAAGGGTGTGCCCTTTGGGCTGCTCTAAAGTAGCTCATCTAGTTTCGGGGGGTGGAGCTCGATTCATCTTGTTCTATTTTACTTGCTAAACCATGATACAAAAGGTACAAGGATTAGTCTTTGCTATTGTTTGCTTAATGGGTTCCCTTACGGTACTAAGGCGCTGTTTTCTGTTCGATCACATCTACTTGGAGGGTCAAATGGTTTGTTTGGTGATTGGTGGATGTTTGTGTCTGTTGTTATCAGCTCAAAAAGATTAGTATTAATATCGTTCGAGTGTAGGTCGAATGCTTTACATAAGCTACTTTTTGTTTCTAAGCGCACTTTCCAGTACGCTTACCGTGTTACGACTTGCCCTGTTTTAGGTATGAAGAGGATTATGTATATATTTGTGTGTTTTACAGGGATGACGGGCGGTGTGTACGCACTTCATTGCTATAGTTTTAGCTAAGTATTCTATTGTTAGCTTACTGCTAAATCCGCCTTCAATTTCTAATTTCATAGTTGATTCGTATTTTCTGTCTAAGAAAGTGTAGCCCATCTTTGACCTGCTCATTAGTTACACCTCGACCTGTCGTGTGAATGTATTGTTGTTAGGCTCACTTTGATTTCTTTCACAAGGTAAGCTGGCGACGGTGGTATATAGACTGTTGGGGCTAGGGCAGGTGGGGTTAATCGTGGAGTATCGGTTATTGGACAGGCTCCTCTAGGTTGTTGTGAAGTACCGTCAAGTCTTTTAAATTTTAAGTTTTTACTCGTAGTTATTGGGCGAACAATTTATGGTTTAATTGTTGTTTTAAGGCTAGGCATAGTAAGGTATCTAATCTTAGTTTGTGTCCTTGCTTTCACGAGTCGAAGTTGTTTATGTTAGGTTATGTGTTAATGTGACTTATGGCTTTTTACGGCCCAGTTTGATTTCCTTCCTAATGGCTATACTGAGATCTAGTCGTGCTTTACGCCGAAGAGGTTATCTTGGGTCTGTCGTGTAACCGCGGTCGCTGGCACGAGATTAACCGGCCCTGTAAGCTCACTTACTAGGTCAAGCTTTCGCTTATGGCCTAATATTAACTACTGCTGCAGGCCCGTGGGGGTGTGGCTTAAGTGCTTGGTGTTATAGGCAGATTGCCTGATACCGATCCCTTCGGCATGAAGGGGGTGTTTCACTGTTATGGTGAGGCTTGCATGTATAATTAGTGAGGGGAGATAATAGAAGGTTTAAGACCAAGACCTTGTGTTATAAGGTGAAACCGTCTTAGCATTTTCAGTGCTACGCTTTGGGTAAGCTATGATAAC